TTGGATCACATCTAGACAGATAGAAGCAGGTCGACGAGCAATGACACGAAATGTACGCCGTGGTGGAAAAATATGGGTACGTATATTTCCAGACAAACCAATTACAGCGAGACCTGCCGAGACACGTATGGGTTCGGGGAAAGGATCCCCCGAATATTGGGTAGCTGTTGTTAAACCGGGTCGAATACTTTATGAAATGGGTGGAGTAACAGAACATATAGCTAGAAGGGCTATTTCAATAGCAGCATCCAAAATGCCTATACAGACTCAATTCATTATTTCGAGATAAAGGATAAATAAAGTAGAACCAATAGAAATGAGTCTTGGAAAATTTCAATTTTTTTATTTTAGACAAAGAATATTTCTTTTTTTTCTTCGTCCTTTGTTTGCATTGAAAAAACAGATTTCAAAATGATATGATTCAACCTCAAACCCATTTAAATGTAGCAGATAACAGCGGGGCTCGAGAATTGATGTGTATTCGAATCATAGGAGCTAGCAATCGTCGATATGCTCATATTGGTGATGTTATTGTTGCTGTGATCAAAGAAGCAGTACCAAATATGCCCCTAGAAAGGTCAGAAGTCGTCAGAGCTGTAATTGTGCGTACCTGTAAAGAACTCAAACGTGACAATGGTATGATAATACGATATGATGACAACGCTGCAGTTGTTATTGACCAAGAAGGAAATCCAAAAGGAACTCGAATTTTTGGCGCGATCGCCCGGGAGTTGAGACAATTAAATTTTACTAAAATAGTCTCATTAGCTCCCGAGGTATTATAAGATCGTGATATGTTTAAAGCGGGGTATTTGAAAGAAATAGATTAAGAAATAGATTGTATCTCACGTATATACCTTTATTAATTACTCATAAACAAACAAATTAAGTAAAAAAAAAGAAAAGCATGTTGATTATATCAAATTTTGAGTCACTAACAATTTTAGTTAATCATGGGTAGGGACACTGTTGCTGAGATAATAACCTCTATACGAAATGCTGATATGGATAAAAAAAGAGTGATTCGAATAACATCTACTAATATTACCGAAAATATCGTTAAAATACTTTTACGAGAAGGTTTTATCGAAAATGCGAGAAAACATCGAGAAAACAACAAATATTTTTTGGTTTTAACGCTTCGACATAGAAGGAACAGGAAAGGTCCCTATAGAAATATTTTAAATTTAAAACGGATCAGTCGACCCGGTCTACGAATTTATGCTAACTCTCAACGAATTCCTCGAATTTTAGGTGGGATGGGGATTGTAATTATTTCTACTTCTCGAGGAATAATGACAGACCGAGAGGCTCGACTAGAAGGAATCGGTGGAGAAATTTTGTGTTATATATGGTAATCTTTTTAATATACAAATTAGATTCGAAACTTACTATTTGTAATTGTAAAAAAAAAAAGAAAAGGAACGAGTTGTCTAATATTGTTCCTCCTCCATTAGTTGATACTTCAAGGGGGCTTTACCTGGAATGAAAGAACAAAAATGGACTCATGAAGGTTTAATTACCGAATCGCTTCCCAATGGCATGTTCCGGGTTCGTTTAGATAATGAAGATCTGATTCTAGGTTATGTTTCAGGAAAGATCCGACGCAGTTTTATCCGGATACTACCAGGAGATAGAGTCAAAATTGAAGTAAGTCGTTATGATTCAACCAGAGGACGCATAATTTATCGACTCCGCAACAAGGATTCAAAGGATTAAGTGATTTTTTAACTTGAACATTCCTTTCGCGAGAATATGATTCAAGATGTAAAATCTAAAGAAACTTATTTTCTTCCAACCAAGAAGTAGATTCAAATTTAAGATAAGGAATGACAAATATGAAAATAAGAGCTTCTGTTCGTAAAATTTGTGACAAATGTCGACTAATCCGCAGGCGAGGGCGAATTATAGTAATTTGTTCCAACCCGAGACATAAACAAAGACAGGGATAATCAGACTCGCTAAAGCAAGTGATACATAAATAAGGAATCTTTTTTAACATGAAATGGATATATCCATATATCTCTGACTCATATTTATGAGATGATAAAATATGGCAAAAGCTATACCGAGAGTTGGTTCACGTAAGAACGGACGTATTAGTTCACGTAAGAGTGCGCGTAGAATACCAAAGGGAGTTATTCATGTTCAAGCAAGTTTTCATAATACCATTGTCACTGTTACAGATGTACGGGGTCGAGTGGTTTCTTGGTCCTCCGCCGGTACTTGTGGATTCAGAGGTACGAGAAGAGGGACACCATTTGCTGCTCAAACCGCAGCAGCAAATGCTATTCGTACAGTAGTGGATCAAGGTATGCAACGAGCAGAAGTCATGATAAAAGGTCCCGGCCTCGGGAGAGACGCAGCGCTTCGAGCTATTCGTAGAAGTGGTATAGTATTAACTTTCGTACGAGATGTAACTCCTATGCCACATAATGGCTGTAGACCTCCCAAAAAAAGACGTGTGTAGAAATGTCTATTGAAGAACTTTGAAGAAAAA